AATTGGAGGGCGCATCGACGGAAAAGAACTCGCGCGTGTCGAATGGATCAGAGAGGGTGGGGTTCCTCTACAAACCATTCGAGCTAAAGTTGATTATTGTTCCTATATAGTTCGGACTATATATGGGGTATTAGGTATCAAAATTTGGATTTTTAGAGACAAGGAAGAGGACTAAGAAAACTTGAATTGTTTTTTCCTTTTATGGATTGATTGGGGAAACTCGTTCATTTTTTTTCTGGCCAATCAAACGAATTCTTAATTATATAGGGTTGAATAAAAAGTCGATTGACCTTGTGATATAATTGCTATGCTTAGTGTGTGACGCGTTGGTTTTTTGGGGGGTTAGGATTCAAAAAAGACCAGCCCGGCAGTATGAAAACCAACTCATCACTTCGTATTATCTGGATCTAAAGAACCGGTCAAGATATGATAAATTGGTCATATCCTTGTAGCAACTCCAATTTTTTTGAATAAACTTGAATTCTAAGTTTAAAGCAAAATACAGAAGAAAGGTGTGGATAAATGGAAGGATGAGAGAAAGAGAGAAAAAGAATATCTATGATATAGAATTCCAATATGTAAGGTCTATGAGTCATCTCATAAAAGACAGTGTAATAAAGCATCAATACTAATTCATTCATCCATAATGTGAAATAGTAAATGAATCATATACTTTAGAAGAAAAAAAGATCAAGAGCTTCGGGCCAATAAAGACTAAGAAGGTTGACTCAAGAATAAATTGGATTATGAGCTCCGTTGTAGAATTCTGACCTAACCATTAAGTACGAGGCGGTGGGAACGATGGAACCTATGAATGCAAAAGATTTTATTGAACAAACAAATCTTACTGATTCATTAGTCGGGATGGCGAAATGAACCGGAAACCAATTCATCTATTCTGAGAAGTCACAAACAAGCGCTACGACTGAAATAGAGATTGCAAGAGTGAATATTCGCCCGCGAAAACTTTTTTTTGACTTGGTAAACTTGTATAAAGGACAAAATAAACTAAAGAATTATTAGAACGTTAGAAAAAACGATTATTTATAACATTTTTTATAAAAATGTTATAATATCCATTCAAATTAATTGAAATTCCATTTTGAATCCTTTTATTCGTGAGGAGCTGGATGAGAAGAAACTCTCATGTCCAGTTCTGTAGTAGAGATGGACTTCTGAAACAACCATCAACTATAACCCCAAAAGAACTAGATTCCGTAAACAACATAGAGGAAGAATGAAGGGAATATCTTATCGAGGTAATCATATTTGTTTCGGTAAATATGCTCTTCAGGCACTTGAACCCGCTTGGATCACATCTAGACAAATCGAAGCAGGTCGACGAGCAATGACACGAAATGCACGCCGTGGTGGAAAAATATGGGTCCGTATATTTCCAGACAAACCAGTTACAGTAAGACCCGCTGAAACACGTATGGGTTCGGGGAAAGGATCCCCCGAATATTGGGTAGCTGTTGTTAAACCGGGGCGAATACTATATGAAATAGGTGGAGTAACCGAAAATATCGCTAGAAAGGCTATTTTAATAGCAGCATCCAAAATGCCTATACGAACTCAATTTATTATTTCGGGATAAAAATGTGGAAGCGACAGAAATGAGTTTTGGAAATAAAATAAGATCGCAGGTTTCTTTTTTTGGACAAAAAAATATCTCTTTTATTTTCTTCATCCTTTGCATTGGAAGAATAGACTCAAAAATTGATATGATTCAACCTCAGACCCATCTAAATGTAGCGGATAACAGCGGGGCTCGAGAATTGATATGTATTCGAATCATAGGACCCAGTAATCGTCGATATGCTCATATTGGTGACGTTATTGTTGCTGTGATCAAAGAAGCAGTGCCAAATATGCTCTTAGAAAAATCAGAAGTAGTCAGAGCTGTAATTGTTCGTACCTGTAAAGAACTTAAACGTGACAGCGGTATGATAATACGATCTGATGACAATGCTGCAGTTGTGATTGATCAAGAGGGAAACCCAAAAGGAACTCGAATTTTTGGTGCAATCCCCCGGGAATTGAGACAATTCAATTTTACTAAAATAGTTTCATTAGCTCCCGAGGTACTATAAAATGAGATCGTGATACCTTTGGGATATTTGACAGAAATAGATTAAGAACTAGATTAATTCGTAGATTGTGTCTTACGTATATACCTTGAAAAATTCATATTCATAAACCAATAAAAAAGAAAAACATGTTGATTATATCCAATTTTGAGGTACCAATAATTCTAGTTCATCATGGGTAGAGACACTATTGCTGAGATAATAACCTCCATACGAAATGCTGATACGGATGGAAAAAGAGTTGTTCGCATAGCATCTACGAATAGTACCGAAAATATTGTTAAACTACTTTTCCGAGAAGGTTTTATTGAAAACGTCAGAAAACATCGAGAAAAAAACAAATATTTTTGGATTTTAACCCTGCGACATAGAAGGAATAAGAAAAGGCCCTATAGAAATTTTTTAAATTTAAAACGGATCAGTCGACCCGGTCTACGAATCTATTCTAACTCTCAACGAATTCCTAGAATTTTAGGTGGGATGGGAATTATAATTCTTTCTACTTCTCGAGGTATAATGACAGGCCGAGAGGCTCGACTAGAAGGAATCGGCGGAGAAATTTTGTGTTATATATGGTAATCCTTTTAATATCCAAATGGAATCCGAAACCTCTTCCTATTTATCAAAAAAAGAAAGGAGGTCAGTTATCTAATATCCTTTCTTCTCCGTCAGTTGATACTTCAAGGGGGCTTCGCCTGGAATGAAAGAACAAAAATGGATTCATGAAGGTTTAATTACTGAATCGCTTCCCAACGGCATGTTCCGGGTTCGGTTAGATAATGAAGATCTGATTCTAGGTTATGTTTCAGGAAAGATCCGACGTAGTTTTATACGGATACTCCCAGGAGATAAAGTCAAAATTGAAGTAAGTCGTTATGATTCAACCAGAGGACGTATAATTTATCGACTCCGAAACAAGGATTCGAATGATTAGGTGGTTTTTATTCACTACGATTCGAGATGAAAAATCTCAAGAAACTTATTTTCTACCAAGAAGTAGATTCAGAATTAAGATAAGGAATGACAAATATGAAAATAAGAGCTTCCATTCGTAAAATTTGTGAAAAATGTCGACTAATCCGTAGGCGGGGGCGCATTAGAGTAATTTGTTCCAACCCGAGACATAAACAAAGACAAGGATAACATAATCAGACTTGCTAAAGGGCTCAATGTACAAATAAAGAATCTCTTTTGGCATGAAATGGATATATCCATATATTTTTGACTCATATTTATTAGGAGATGATACAATATGGCAAAAGCTATACCGAGAACCAGTTCACGTAGGAATGTACGTATTGGTTCACGTAAGAGTGCACGTAGAATCCCAAAGGGAGTTATTCATGTTCAAGCAAGTTTCAATAATACCATTGTCACGGTTACGGATGTACGGGGTCGAGTGGTTTCCTGGTCCTCGGCCGGTACTTGTGGATTCAAGGGTACCAGAAGAGGGACACCCTTTGCTGCCCAAACTGCAGCAGCAAATGCTATTCGTACAGTAGTGGATCAAGGTATGCAACGAGCAGAAGTCATGATAAAAGGTCCCGGTCTTGGAAGAGACGCAGCATTACGAGCTATTCGTCGAAGTGGTATACTATTAACTTTTGTACGGGATGTAACCCCTATGCCACATAATGGCTGTAGACCTCCGAAAAAAAGACATGTGTAGAAATGAACAGTGAAAAAATAAATTCAAGAGAAATCAATAATTCAATCAAATACAAATAAAAAGAATATTACTATGGTTCGAAAGAAAGTAACAGTATCTACTCAGACACTACAGTGGAAATGTGTTGAATCAAGAACAGACAGTAAACGTCTTTATTATGGGCGCTTTATTCTGTCTCCACTTATGAAAGGCCAAGGTGATACAATAGGCATTGCGATGCGAAGAGCTTTACTTGGAGAAATAGAAGGAACATGTATCACACGTGTAAAATCTGAGAACGTCCCTCATGAATATTCTACTATAATGGGTATTCAAGAATCGGTCCATGAAATTTTAATAAATTTGAAAGAAATTGTATTGAGAAGTAATCTATATGGAACTTGTAACGCGTCTATTTGTGTCAGGAGTCCCGGATATGTAACTGCTCAAGATATCATCTTACCACCTTATGTAGAAATCGTTGACAATACACAACATATAGCTAGCTTGACGGAACCAATGAATTTGCGTATTGAATTAGAAATCGAGAGAAATCGCGGCTATCTTATAAAAATGCCACATAACTTGCAAGATGGAAGTTATCCTATAAATGCTGTATTTATGCCTATTCGAAATGTGAATCATAGTATTCATTCGTATGGGAATAGGAATCAAAAACAAGAGATACTCTTTCTCGAAATATGGACAAATGGGAGTTTAACTCCGAAAGAAGCACTTCATGAAGCTTCCCGGAATTTGATTGATTTATTTATTCCCTTTTTACAAAAGGAAGAAGAAAACTTACCTTTAGAAGACAATCAACACACGGTTTCTTTATCCCCTTTTACCTTTCACGATAAATTGGATAAACTCAGAAAAAACAAAAAAAAAATAGCATTGAAATCGATTTTTATTGATCAATTTGAATTCTCTCCCAGGGTTTATAATTGCCTCAAAAGGTCCAATATATATAGATTATCGGACCTTTTGAATAAGAGTCAAGAAGATCTTATGAAAATTGAACATTTTCGCCTAGAAGATGTAAAACAGGTATTGGGCATTCTAGAAAAACATTTCGAAATTGATTTACCAAAAAAGAAGTTTTGAATCTATTGGATTTTTTTTCTTTTAAATTCAGATTCAAATAGGCTTTGAATCTGTAGCACAATTCATATATTCGAAAGAAATTCAGAATTTTATTGAATAGATAGATGTATCTAGGGAGAATTCGCTTTGAAGCGACTATTCCCTAGATACACACG